AACTCGTCCCTTTTCTTTTTTTTTTTACAATTACAAAAAATAAGTTTCGGATCCAATTTGTAAAAGATTACCATATATAACACAAAATTTCTCCGCCGATTCCTTCTAGCCGAGCCTCTCGGTCTGTCATTATACCTCGAGAAGTAGAAATAATTACAATCCCCATCCCGCCTAAAATTCGAGGAATTCGTTGATAGTTAGAATAGATTCGTAGACCAAGTCGACTGATCCGTTTTAAATTTAAAAGATTTCTATAGGGCCTTTTCCTATTCCTTCTATGTCGCAGTGTTAAAACCAAAAAATATTTGTTGTTTTCTCGATGTTTTCTCACGTTTTCGATAAAACCTTCTCGGAAAAGTATTTTGGCAATATTTTCGGCAATATTCGTAGATGTTATCCGAACCACTCTTTTTTTATCCATATCAGCATTTCGTATAGAGGTTATTATCTCAGCAATAGTGTCCCTACCCATGATGAACTAAAATTGTTGGTGACTCAAAATTTGCTATAATCAACATGTTTTTTCCTTTTTTTGTTTATGAATAATTAAAGGTATATGCGTGAGATACAATCTATTTCTTAATCTATTTTTTTTTTCAAATACTCCGCTATAAACATATCACGATCTCATTTTATAATACCTCGGGAGCTAATGAAACTATTTTAGTAAAATTAAATTGTCTTAATTCTCGGGCGATCGCCCCAAAAATTCGAGTTCCTTTTGGATTTCCTTCTTCATCAATAACAACTGCAGCATTGTCATCATATCGTATTATCATACCGTTGTCACGTTTGAGTTCTTTACAGGTACGCACAATTACAGCTCGGACCACTTCTGATCTTTCTAGGGGCATATTTGGTACTGCTTCTTTGATCACAGCAACAATAACGTCACCAATATGAGCATATCGACGATTGCTAGCTCCTATGATTCGAATACACATCAATTCTCGAGCCCCGCTGTTATCTGCTACATTTAAATGGGTCTGAGGTTGAATCATATCATTTTGTAATCTGTTCTTTTAATGCAAAGGACAAAGAAAAAAAATATTGTTTGTCTAAAAAAAAAGAAATTTGCCATTTTTTTCATACCCAAGACCCTTTCCTTTCTGTTGGTTCTACTTTTTTATCCTTTATCCCGAAATAACAAATTGAGTCCGTATAGGCATTTTGGATGCTGCTATTGAAATAGCCCTTCTAGCTATATTTTCTGTTATTCCGCTCATTTCATAAAGTATTCGACCCGGTTTAACAACAGCTACCCAATATTCGGGGGATCCTTTCCCCGAACCCATACGTGTTTCTGCGGGTCTTACTGTAACTGGTTTGTCTGGAAATATGCGTACCCATATTTTTCCATCACGACGCGCATTTCGTGTCATTGCTCGTCGACCTGCTTCTATTTGTCTAGATGTGATCCAAGCAGGTTCAAGTGCCTGAAGAGCATATTTACCGAAACAAATATGATTCCCTCGATAAGATATTCCCTTCATTCTTCCTCTATGTTGTTTACGGAATCTGGTTCTTTTGGGGTTATAGTTGATGGTTGTTTCTGAATTCCATCTCTACTACAGAACCGGACGTGAGAGTTTCTTCTCATCTGGCTCCTCGCGAATAAAAGTAAAAAAAAATATATAATATTTCGAATCTTAATTAATATTAATTAAAGTAAGATTTAATTAATAAAATATACATGTATTTATTTAATAATTTAATATAATACATTACATTGAATATTGAATCGTGGAATTCTTTGAATAATCTATTAGTAATTTTTATATCTTCTTTGAATAGATAACTAAAGATTTTACTTTCTATTTTAGAAATCATATTCTTATTTTAGAACAAATTTTTTGTTTTTCTTTTTATCGTCCAAATTTAGCAATCCAAAAAAAGAAATTTTTCGCGGGCGAATATTGACTCTTCTAGTTAATTAAGTTTTAGGCCTGTCTCGTGACTTCTCAGAATAGATGAATTGATCTCCGGTTCGTTCCGCCATCCCGACCGGTGAATCGTTAAGATTCCTTTTTCAATAAAATCTTTTGCATTCACAGCTTCCATCGTTCCCATCGCTTCTTACTTAATGCTTAGGTCCGAATTTTACAACGGAGCTCATAATGAAATTTGTTTTTGAGTCAATCTTCTCAGTCTTTATTGGCTCGAAGCTCTTTATTTTTTTTTTTTGCTTTTGTTCTATAAGAAGAGTCCTTTAATTATGTATGAATCAGTATTGATGCTTTATTACACTGCCTTTTATGAGATGACTTATCGACCTTACATATTGGAATTCTATATCATTGATATCTTTTTCTCTCTTTCTCTCACCCTTCCAGTTATCCACATCTTTCTTCTCTATTTTACTTTACAACTTAAAATAGATTTATTTTTTTTTTTTCCGAAATAAAAAATTTCAGTTGCTACAAGGATATGACCGATATATCACATCTTGACTGTTTCTTTAGATCGAGATAATGCGAAGTGATGAGTTGGTTATTAGTTC